TAAAGCGCTTCTTTAGGAGTTAAACTTCCATTTGTCCATATTTCGAGAAAAAGTATCTCTTGTTTTTCATTCCCATTCACATAAGAATGAATACTATGGTTTGCATTTCGAACAGGCATGAATACAGCATCTATAGGATAACTTCCGTCTTGAAAGGTATTTAGTGTTTTTATACGATATCCGCGATTCCTCTCGATTTGTAATCCAATACACAAATTAATAGGTTCTGTTAGGTTAGCTATATGTTGTGTATTATCAACGATTTCCACAGAAGGTGGTAAAATTATGTCTTGAGCAGTTACATATCCAGGACCCTTGACACAAATAGACGCGTCCCGAGTTCCATACAGATTACTTCTCAATACAATTTTTTTCAAATTCATTAAAATTTCATGTACTGATTCTTGAATACCCACTATGGTAGAATATTCATGTGGTATTTTCTCAGATTTTGCACGTGTGATACATGTTCCCTCTATTTCTCCGAGCAAAGCTCTTCGCATCGCAATGCCTATTGTGTCGGCTTGACCTTTCATAAGTGGAGACAGAATAAATCGTCCATAATAAAGACGCTTACTGTCTGCTCTTGATTCAACACACTTCCACTGTAGTGTCCGAGTGGATATTCTTACTTTCTTTCGAACCATAGTAATATATTTTGATCAAATCCTTGAATTATTTATTTCTCTTGAAATCTCTTCAATGTTTATTTTTCCTTTTACACACGTCTTTTTTTAGGGGGCCTACATCCATTATGTGGCATAGGGGTTACATCCCGTATGAAACTTAATAGTATACCACTTCTACGAATAGCTCTTAATGCTGCATCTCTTCCGAGACCGGGACCTTTTATCATGACTTCTGCTCGTTGCATACCTTGATCCACTACTGTCCGAATAGCATTTCCTGCTGCGGTTTGAGCGGCAAATGGTGTCCCCCTTCTTGTACCCTTGAATCCACAAGTACCGGCGGAGGACCAAGAAATCACCTGACCCCGTACATCTGTAACAGTCACAATGGTATTGTTAAAACTAGCTTGAACATGAATAACTCCCTTTGGTATTTTACGCGCATTCTTACGTGAACCAATACGTCCATTTCTACGTGAACCAATTTTTGGTATAGGTTTTCCCATATTTTATTATCTCATAAATATAAGTCAGAGATATATGGATATATCCATTTCATGTCAAAAACGGATCCTTTCTATTTTTCGATTTTTTTCATTTTATTTGTGCATCCGGTCCTTTAGTTTTAGAAAGCTCCCCTTTTTCGTTTTTTGGAAAGATTATCCTTGTCTTTGTTTATGTCTTGGATTGGAACAAATTACTATAATTCGTCCGCGTCTACGGATCAGTCGACATTTTTCACAAATTTTACGAACGGAGGCCCTTATTTTCATATTTGTCATTCCTTAACTGAGTTCCGAATCTATTTATTGGAAGAAAATAGGGTTTCCTGAAATTTTTAACTTCTAATTGTATCTCCATAAAAAAAGAATGTTGAAGTTGAAAAACAGTCTAATCATTCGAATTTTTGTTCCGGGGTCTATAAATTATACGCCCCCCGCTTGAATCAAAATGACTTACTTCCATTTTTCTCCTGGTAGTATACGGATAAAACTATGTCGAATCCTTCCGGAAACATAACCTAGAATTCAATTTTCATTATAGAAACGAACCTAGAACATACCATTGGGAAGTGATTCAGTAATTAAACCCTCATGAATCCATTTGTTTCTTTTATTCCTAATTCCAGTTAAAACCCTTTCCCATATTAACTAATGTATGAGGAGTGATATTAGAAACCCGCTTTTTCTCTCTCTTTTTTCACAAAAATGTATGTAAGTTTCTCATATAATTCGGATATCAGAAAGATTACCATATATAACATAAAATTTCTCCGCCGATTCTTTCTAATCGAGCCTCTCGATCTGTCATTATACCTCGAGAAGTAGAAAGAATTACAATCCCCATCCCTCCTAAAATTCTAGGAATTCGTTGATAATTAGAATAGATTCGTAGACCAGGTCTACTGATTCGTTTTAAATTCAAAATAGTTTTATATGATCCTTTTCTATTTCTTCTATGCCGTAGAGTTAAAATTAAAAAATCTTTCTTGCTTTCCCTATGTTTTCTCACGTTTTCAATAAAACCTTCTCGGAAAAGTATTGTAACAATGTTTTCGGTGATGTTAGTAGATGGTATTCGAACCGTCCCTTTTCTATTCATGTCAGCATTTCGTATAGAGGTTATTATGTCAGCAATGGTGTCCTTACCCATGATAAACTAAAATGATTCTTGCCCTTTACTTTTGATATAATCAACATGCTATTATTTTATATCTTTTTTTTATTAATTTTATATTAATTAATATTATTTATAGATATAGAAGATTATTTCTAGATTATATATTTATAATATTCTATAATAATATTAATTTTATAATTTTCTATTTCTAATTGATTTTCTTTTTTATTTATGAATTAGTGAATTATTAAATATTTTGATATTTATAAAATAATTTGAATAAATTTAATATTTATTATAAAATTTATTAATAATATTTATAATAATTACAAAAGGTATATGCGTGAGACATAATCAATCTATTAATTAATCTATTTCATTTCATTCAAATACTAGAAATATATCACGATCTCGTCTTATAATACCTCGGGTGCTAATGAAACTATTTTAGTGAAATTTAACTGTCTCAATTCCCGGGCGATCGCACCAAAAATTCGAGTTCCTTTTGGATTTCCTTCTTGATCAATGACAACCGCAGCATTATCATCATATTGTATTATCATACCGTTGTTACGTTTGAGTTCTTTACAAGTACGTACAATTACAGCTCTGATCACTTCTGATCTTTCTAAAGGTGTATTTGGTATTGCTTCCTTGATTACAGCAACAATAACGTCACCAATATAAGCATATCGTCGATTACTAGTTCCTATGATTCGAATACACATCAATTCGCGGGCCCCGCTGTTATCGGCTACATTCAAATGGGTTTGAGGTTGAATCATATCATTTTTTTTCTCTGTTCTTTCAGTGCAAAGGGCGAAGTAAAAAAAAAAGAAATATTGTGTATCAAAAAAAAAAAAAAAAGAAACCTACAATTGCAATTCTTTTTTTTTTCATCCCAAAGACCTCTTTCCTTTGGTTCTAATTATTATGCCGAAATAATGAATTGAGTTCGTATAGGCATTTTGGATGCTGCTATTGCAATAGCTTTTCTGGCTATATTTTCTGTGACTCCACCCATTTCATAAAGTATTCTACCTGGTTTAACGACAGCTACCCAATATTCGGGAGATCCTTTTCCCGACCCCATACGTGTTTCTGTAGGTCTTACTGTAACCGGTTTGTCTGGAAATATGCGTACCCATATTTTTCCACCGCGGCGTGCATTTCGTGACATTGCCCGCCGCCCTGCTTCTATTTGTCTAGATGTGATCCAAGTGGGTTCAAGTGCCTGAAGAGCATATCTACCGAAGCAAATATGATTACCTCGAGAGGATATTCCTTTCATTCTTCCTCTATGTTGTTTACGGAATCTGGTTCTTTTGGGGTTATAGTTGATGGTTCTTTCTCAATTCCATCTCTACTACAGAACCGTACATGAGATTTTCACCTCATACGGCTCCTCGCGAATGAAACGACTAAAATAGGATATACATGGATTTAATGAAAAAATAATATACCGAATCATCGTGGGATTTTTTGAGATTTCATTTAATCTATTGGTCTATTGGAAATTTGTATATCTTGTTTTGATATATAACTAAACAAGTATTCTTTTTCTATTATAGACAATTCTTGCTATCTAGATATAAATAGATAATGTTGTTTTGTTATGTTATAAGGTTCTAACGAATCTTTATTTTGTTTTTCCTTTTATTATCATATCGGATTGGCCCCAATTTTTAAATCCAATAAAATCAAAATTTTCGCGGGCGAATATTTACTCTTTTACATTATCTATTTCAGGTGTAGGGTTAGCCCATGACTCCTCAGAACATCATTCCTCAGAATAAATAGATTGGTTCTTGGTTTGTTCCGCCATCCCCCCAATGAATTATTAAGATTCGTTTTTAATAAAATCTTAGGCATTCACAGGTTCCGTCGTTCCCATCGCTTCTCAATTAATGGTTAGGTCTGAATTGTACAATGGAGCCTCTAATTCAATTTTCTTTTTTCTTGAGTCAATCTTCTCAGTTTTTAGTGACTCGGAGCTCTTGATTTGTTTGTTTTATGAATATAGTCATCTAATTATGGATTAATTAATATTGATGCTTTATTACATTACTTTTTATGAGATGATTCATAGACCTTACATATTAGAATTATATATCATTGATATTCTTTTTCTCTCTTTCTTTCACCCTTTCATTTATCCATATATTCTTATTGCTTCACAATTCATAATCAGATTCGTTTTTTTTTTTTTTATGCAATATTTCAGTTGGTATAATGATATCGCCAATATATCATATCTTTACTTATATCTTGACCGGTTCTTTAGATCCGGATAATGTGAAGCGATGAGTTGGTTATTAATAGTTATTAATTAATACTACGAGTTGGTTTATTTTTTTTTGTTGAATCCTAACCACTCTAAAATAAAAATAAAAAAAATAAAATAAACCAATGCAACGAGTCGCACACTAAGCATAGCAATTATATCAATATAAAATGATTAATCGAATTTTTATTCAATCTTATAAAATTTCAAATTCAAATTTTTCATTTTTTGTTTTTTCGCTAGATAGAACGTTAAAAATAAGGCAAAGCTTATTATTCTTCGTTTACAAATATCCAAATTTTGATGCCTAATACCCCATAAATAGTTTGAACTGTATAGGAACAATAATCAATTTTTGCTCGAATGGTTTGTAGAGGAACCCTACCTTCTCTGATCCATTCGACACGTGCAATTTCTTTTCCGTCGATACGTCCCGCAATTTGTACTTGAACTCCTTTTGTACCCGC